CTGTTTATAATTCACTTCATCCTTATACATAGAAAATGAGACTCAATATTTTTACTACCATTTTAAATCATCATACTAACTATTAACTATAAGTAATATCGTATTCTGAAATTCTATTCAATAGAAGCTGTTTTATTTCACTCATATAACTATCTGATTTAGTTCTTCAATCCTAATTGTGAAAAATAAATAAAATTAAGATAATGAAAGTATCTATTTTATTTATTCGACTCCTTTCCTATATAGTAGTATAAGTATAAAGAGAGGAGGATAGCAATACAATAGCATCGAATAGCCTTTTCTATTTCAACGAATCGCACGTAGAGATATTGATAAGACACATAGAGTTAATGGTATTTCATAACTAATCGATTGAGCAGCAGCTCGTAGACCACCCAAAAAGGAATATTTATTATTCGACCCATATCCTGACATAAGAAGTCCAATGGGAGCAATACTCGAAATAGCAATCCATAAAAAAACACCTATATTGAAATCAGATAAGATAAAGTTATAGCCAAAAGGAATTACTGAATAGCTTAGTAGAATTGATATAACTGATATGGATGGTCCAATACTGAATAAACGAATATCTCCCCTAGATGGAATAAGATTCTCTTTGAAAAGGAGTTTTGTTCCGTCTGCTAGAGCTTGAAGAACTCCAAAAGGACCGGCGTATTCGGGTCCAATGCGCTGTTGTATCCCTGCAGATATTTCTCTTTCTAACCATACAATTGCTAGTACACTTATTGTGATTCCCAATATAAGAATCAAAATAGGTACAAGTACCCATAGAATTCCATAGACTTCGTTTAAAGATTCCAATCCGGAAAAAGAATGGATATCTTGGATTTCCGTTGTATCTATTATCATTTCAACGATCAATTTCTCCCATAATGATATCTATGCTACCAAGTATTGTCATAATATCAGCCAATTTCATTCTTTTAACTAATTGAGGAAGAATTTGCAAATTGATAAAACCTGGTGGACGAATTTTCCATCTCCAAGGAAAACCATTCTGATCTCCTATTAGAAAAATTCCTAATTCTCCCTTGGGAGCCTCAACTCTTACATAAAGTTCTTGTTTCGGCAATTCAAAAGTCGGAGACGATTTTTTACCAATGAATCTATATTCAAAATCATTCCATTTTGGATCCTTTTCTCTCTCAAAGCAGCGGATTTCTAAATTTTCATATGGCCCGCCGGGAATTCCTTCCAAAGCCTGCTGAATAATTTTAATGGATTCCGTCATTTCACCAATTCTAACTAAATAACGAGCTAAAGAATCTCCTTCTTTTTGCCATTGAACTTCCCAATCAAATTCCTCGTAACATTCATAATTATCAACTTTACGTAGATCCCATTCTATTCCGGAAGCCCGAAGCATCGGTCCTGATAAACCCCAATTTATTACCTCCTCTCTACCAACAACACCTACTCCCTCAACCCGTTCTAAAAAAATTGGATTTCGCGTAATAAGGTTTTGATATTCAACAACCCTTGTTAAAAAATAATTGCAGAAATCAAAACATTTATCTATCCAACCATAAGGTAGATCAGCCGCTACGCCTCCGATACGAAAAAAATTATGCATCATTCTCATACCTGTCGCAGCTTCAAATAGATCATATATTAATTCTCTTTCTCTAAAAATATAGAAAAAAGGGGTTTGTGCACCAATATCTGCCATAAAAGGTCCGAGCCATAGTAGATGAGAAGCTATACGACTTAACTCCAACATAATTACTCGGATATAGCTGGCTCTTTTAGGTACTTGAATATTTCCCAATTGTTCCGGTCCGTTTACAGTTATTGCTTCTGTGAACATAGTAGCTAAATAATCCCAACGTGTTACATAAGGCAGATATTGGATAATTGTCCGGTTTTCCGCAATTTTTTCCATCCCTCTGTGTAAATAACCCAATATTGGTTCACAATCAATAACATCTTCACCATCCAGAGTAACAATAAGTCGAAGAACACCATGCATTGATGGGTGCTGAGGCCCCATATTGACTATCATGAGGTCTTTTCTTGTAGCTGGGACATTCATAGGTTTTTCCTCGATTCATTCTTCCATGAATCGTAAAAAAAAAAGTTCATCTAAATTCAGGATCTAATAAATCGAATAATTGAAAATGACTCTTGAAATTAACGAATTTGTGACTCCCTAATACCCAACTGATTTATTAATTTTTTATAACGTATTCTATTTTTCTTTGCCAAATAAGACAGTAGTCGTTGTCGTTTTCCCAGAATTTTACGTAAACCTCTTTGAGATAAATAGTCTTTTCGATGTAATTCAAAATGTGAAGTAAGTCTTCGTATCTTATTAGTGAAATTGATTACTTGAAATTCAACAGATCCAGGGTTTTCTTCTTCTTTTTTGTTTGAAATAACAGGTATAATTGAATTTTTTATCATAAAATAAAATGAAAGCTTTCCTCTCCCCCTCCTTTTTGATAGATATTTTTATTGATCAGTAATAGTAATTACACTAAATTTTAATTTTTTATATTATTTATTAAATTATCTTAATTTACTTAAAAATTATGAATTTCTTTTTTTTTTTCAAATAAAATTAATTACTATGCTTAAGCAATCCAATTCAAATATCTATATAAATACTATACTATATTTATGGATTCACAAAATAAAAAATTCTATTGTATACTTAAAAAAAAAAAAGAAGACGATTTTTTTGATTCATTTTTCTATCTAAAATCATTGAATTAGTATCAATGATGCGTGTGCGCATTTATAAATATATATCTTATCTTCACATATAAGATATGTGAAGATAAGATATTATTCTAATTCTATTCTAAATAGAAGATAAATGGGAAGATTATCAATCAAATTTTCAATCGCGGATACATATGTATCCTTAATATACTGAAACGGCTTCCATTATGGGTATCAAACCAATAGCGATTTATACAAGCTAAATCTTCTAATCTATAATTTGGCCAAAGAAAGAATTTTAAATTCATTAGTTTTTTTGTTTCTATATCAAGATCTTTATTTTTAGCCAAAACTTGACAGCCAGTATTTATTTTACTCTCATTGCAATTTATTGTGTTTCTAGTATTTCTAGGATTCAAACAAATAAGAATTCTCAATTCTCTACGGCGTCTATTGGACAAAAGATTTTCAGGAACAAGCAAATCAGTATGATTTTTATCTTTATTTTCTCCTATCTTTTGATTTCTTGTTCTTGGAATGTTTTTATCAAAATTCTTTTTATCAACACGACCTTTTTTTGGATTTCTTTGAAAAAATTGACGCTCATTCTTATGAATCAACGATAGGGTTATGGTTTGATACATAAAAAATTGTTCATAGTTTTTTCTAGACAGACGAACAGGTTCCATAGAAAATATTTGTTTTTCAATCAATTCTTTAGTGTCCCTAAATCCCGTAAGAGTGAAATCCGTATGATTTTGAATCGCCATAGTATCTAGATTTAGTTCTCCCCTTTTTAGAGAAATTATAAAAAATTTTTTTTGAGTTTTCAATCTAATCATGAGACAATAAAATTTGATCTGATTCATTATACTTTCGTGTAATAAATTACGAAAGTTCAAATGAAAACCCAAATACTTGTCTAGTAAGAAAGCTTGTTCTCCCTTTAGATTGTTGAGGTAGTCTTTTCGATCTACATCTATGTATTGATCTCGATTTAGACTAGAATTACTACTTTCCCTGTATGATTCTTCATAAGCTTGGTTTTCGAGAGATAGATATAGACCTAACGGATCCGCATCTGCTTCTTCTTTTTCTCCTTTTAGAATGTCGGAATTAAGATCTTTTCCATAAAAAGGGAAAAAAAGGGATTTTATTGGTAGGATCCAAGGATTCTTCTTATATGCATTATAAAATCTTGATAATTTTGAAAAGAACCAAAATTTCGATTTCGGATTCGATTTCGGATTCGATATAGAACGATTTGGTATTTCTACATTCATTACCATCCAATCAAAATACTTTCTATCCAGATTTTTTTCCATATCTATAATAGCACCTTCTGCTAGATAATTTTTGATAGAAATATCGCCCGTTATATCAAAAAATTCTTTTTTACATGTGTTGTCATTATAAGAAATGGTTTGGTTTTTGTTTGTTTGGAATGGTGATCTATATCCATAAATATATGAATTTTTCTTATCTGCATAATTAAGATATTTATATGACAAAAGATCATATCTATATTGTTTTTTAATTTTTTTTTGAAAATTTAATAAGTCTACTTGTTCGTTTTCGTTTTTGTAAAGAATTAATCGGGTTTTGTCATAGGAATCATAGTTGATTAAATCTTTATTTTGAGCCACACGATGTTTATTGATTCTATTTCTCCAGTTTTGTGGTACTAATCTCGACCATCTGCTCTCAGGTAAATCATATTGATAATGAACCTTTAACCAATTTGTCCATTGATTCATTAAAGAATGGGGACGTTTCTTATTTCTTAATTTTGAATTAAATATTCCTTGTATTCTAAAAAAATAATTCTTTATTTCATTCTTAAGAAAAAAAGATCTTTCATGAGATTCAAAAATAGATCTTAACTTATACTTATATCCGTTAATAACTTGGATTTGTGATAATTTAAAAAATACATATGCTTGTGACAAAGAAGATACGTCACAAGAATTCTCTGAATTCGTATTCGTAATATTACAAGATTTGTGTATAATTGACATAAATGGAGTTATACTTTGATGTGTTTTATCAATTCTTTCTGCATTTGTTTTTTTATTGGAAATGGATTTAGTTACAATATTTTTTGTTGATTCAAGAAAAAGTTGTATATTGATCCTAGGAATACCAATGATACATAAAAGGATATCGATGTATATCCTTTCCATGAAAATTTTGAAAAAAGAATATGATTTACGGGTAAATCGAACAATTCTTCTTTGTAATATTTGCAAAATATTTTTTTGTAATTCGAATCTTTTAACATCAGAAGTTGTTTTGTTAGAATTCAAATTTTTCTCTGAAGTTATAACCCCCCCTTCGTTTGTCATTTTTTCTATTTCTGTTATGATTGTCTTTGTTTTAACATTAAGATCTTTTATCCTTTTTTCTGTGAATTCTGCCACTGAACTTTTTGTCCAATTTATAGAGTGAATTATAACGGGTGATTCGTAAATCGTTGGATTATTCTTACTGATTGTTGAATTGTTGTTGTTTTCACCCAATTCATATATATATTTGAATCTAAATAGAATACTTTTGATGTTCCATTTTTCTATTTCTTTTAAGATAGTTACAAACCATTTTTTTCTTTCATTTAAAATTTCATTTAAAACTTCTAGAACTAGAAAAAAACGATTTTTGAAATTTTTTTTCAATTGTTTTTTTATTTTTTTTAAAATGGGACCCAAAAATGAAAATGGATTGGGGAAATAATTATCAAGGTACGATTCCACTTGTGTTCCACAAGCTGTTAAAAACCAGAAGTTTTTTTTTTTCACGTTTTTTTTTTCAGTAGATCTTTTTTTTTTTTCAGTAGATCGTAGCTTAGATTTGTGCCAAGGTTTCAAAACAAAAGGAGATAAGATCCTTATCTGAAGACCCTCTGTGACCCAGTTGTTTGGAAATTCTTTGTGGGATACTGGAATGCCCTGATAGGTGCATTTAATATGCACTTCTTTTTTCCAATCCCTAAAATCTTCTGACCATTCGGGATATTGAAATAATAGTATACGAATGATATTTTTTGTTATTATCAATGAAGGTACTATAATATATTTTCTAAGAATTGATTGGAATATTAATACAAAGCTTCTAAGTATTAGACCATAAAGAATGCTCTCCCAGGCCTCTTCTATTTCTCTAAGTCTTTTTTCGTCGTTGTTTTTTTTTTCCTCTTTTCGATCCTCTTCTATCCTTTCCTCAAAAGCCAAAAATTCTGAATTGTCTGTACCTTGTTTCCTGAAATATTCTTTCAAATATTGGGATATATCATCGAAAAGATCAACAAAAAGAAATTTTTGTATTTTGTCCAAAAAAAGGGGGGAATTGGCATTTCTTTGAAAGAATTTCCAAGTCACTGTTTTACGCCTTAGAGAGCGCATAGATCCTTTGATTATTTCTCGGGAAAAATCCGGTTCGCGTGAATAATTTAGTAAAAACAATTCGTTCTCTTCAGTAAAATCACCATCCTCACGGCCATCAGTATTAGAAATATTCATAGGCCTAATATCTTGAGTGTTATTCTCTGTTTTACTATCTTGAGTGTTATTCTCTGTTTTACTATCTTGAGTGTTATTCTCTGTTTTACTATCTTGAGTGTTATTCTCTGTTTTACTATCTTGAGTGTTATTCTCTGTTTTACTATCTTGAGTGTTATTCTCTGTTTTACTATCTTGAGTGTTATTCTCTATTTTATCATTAAAAATCACTATACGTTGGGCCTCTCTGCAACGAATCTGAGGATCCTCTGATGCTCCTTCCGCCAGTTCATCCAATTCGTCGATTAAGCTGTATGACCATATAGGAACTTTTTTACTGATTTCGTGTATTTTTTCATGGTTCAGATCACTTTCAATTACGTCCAATAAGAATTTTTTTTTTCCTTTTTTTTCTTCGGAATATATTTTTACTTGTTCATGTTCTGGAAATAAAGAAAGTCTGTCAAAATTCAAACTTGATACTGATTTTTCCGAAAATTTACTTATTAAGTTAAAAAAAAAACCAATTTCATTTAATAATGATTTTCTATCAAATGTATTTATTTTCTGTTCAAATTCGGGATCTGTATAATGACTATTAATAGAAAGAAGGATACCGTGAATCTTATTGATAAAAATGGACTTTGTTTTGTAAATTTTATTTTCAATTGATGGTGCTGAACTGTTTGGCATTTGTCCACGAAAGCATCCATTCAAGAAAGGATCATATATTTGAGTTAAATATTTTATTTTATTCTCATCATTACACAATCTAATTCGGTTTTCTAATACATCCATAGGAAGAAATTTCTTATCTAGAACTTTAGCCCTTTTATAAAATTCATTGCTTAGTTTCTTTGTTTTTTCTTTATTAGCGGAGCTCCAATAATTAGACAATTCATTATAGGAGATTTTATCTCTTGTGAAGAGATCTATTTTTTTTTCCATGATTTTAAGAAAAGTAGATAAATTAGGTGGATACGTGAAAGATATTCTTTCTTTTCCATCACTTTGACATATATGAAAAAAAAATTGTGAATTTTCATCTCTTACGAAATTGTCAAAGTAATCATTTTTGATATATCGCAATGGACGATTCCATCGTTGATAATCGAAAAGAGTAGTTACAAGAGGAAGATTCTCCTCTTTCTGGTTGAAAGTATTATCGTTTTCCGCAAAAAGATAATGAGAAAGACCTTCTTCCATTTCCGAATCTCTTTCACCATCAATTTCATCGTTTTCTTCAGTTTCTACCGGTTCCTCCTTCAAAAAATAAGGAGTCGGTATTCTGCCTAAATAGTATAAAAAGGTAATAAAT